AGAAATTTTTGCAATCAAAAATGAATATTTGTGAACAGTGTGGATACCATTTGAAAATAAGTAGTTCAGAAAGAATCGAAGTTTCGATCGATCCCGGTACTTGGGACCCTATGGATGAAGACATGGTCTCTCTGGATCCCATTGGATTTCATTCGGAGGAGGAGCCTTATAAAGATCGGATTGATTTTTATCAAAGAAAGACAGGATTAACTGAGGCTGTTCAAACAGGCATAGGTCAACTAAATGGTATTCCTGTAGCAATTGGGGTTATGGATTTTCAGTTTATGGGGGGGAGTATGGGATCCGTAGTCGGGGAGAAAATCACCCGCTTGATTGAGTACGCTACCAATCAATTTCTACCTCTTATTATAGTGTGCGCTTCGGGGGGAGCGCGCATGCAAGAAGGGAGTTTGAGCCTAATGCAAATGGCTAAAATATCGTCTGCTTTATATGATTATCAATCAAATAAAAAGTTATTGTATGTATCAATCCTTACATCTCCTACTACTGGTGGGGTAACAGCCAGTTTTGGTATGTTGGGAGATATTATTATTGCCGAACCAAATTCCTACATTGCATTTGCGGGTAAAAGAGTAATTGAACAAACATTGAATAAAATAGTACCCGAAGGTTCACAAGCGGCTGAATATTTATTCCAGAAGGGCTTATTCGACCTAATCGTACCGCGTAATCTTTTGAAAAGTGTTCTGAGTGAGTTATTTAAGCTCCACGCCTTCTTTCCTTTGAATTCCAATTCAATCAAGTAGAGTGCCCTAAGTTCCATTTTTTTATTTGTAGCAAACAAGTAGTTAGCTTATCCGAATCTTATCCGAATCTTAGCTTATCGGAATCAAAGTAACTAAAAAGGGAGTTTTCTTTGGCGACTTAAGATCTAATTGTAGAAAGAATCAAAATCAAAAGTTGCGGATAACTCTTTCTTTATTAAATTCGAAGACAAGAACAAAACACAAAGAAACGAAGAAAAAAATGAATTATCATATGTATCTTTCATCTAGATAGATGAATAAGTTCATTTTTTTAGTTCTACATTCCTTGGACTTATTCTATATACTCACTTAGATACTTAATATCTCTAATGAAAAATTTTCAAATTGAATTAATGAATAATAACTACGAATTCATAATAATTACAATTATTAATTATAATTAGTATAAATATAAAATATGATATTAAAAAAAATAAGAACAGGTACAAATAATAAACCGAGGTACCCCATTTTATGACAACTTTCCACTTTCCCTCTATTTTTGTGCCTTTAGTAGGCCTAGTATTTCCGGCAATTGCAATGGCTTCTTTATTTCTTCATGTTCAAAAAAACAAGATTGTTTAGATCTGAGGGGACCCAATCTCATTCGTTTTTTTTTTGAAACTTATAACTTATACTTGTAGCATAACATAGATATTTATTTCGGAAAAGAAAATATGGTAGAACATGTGATTTCTGCCGAACATAAAGGAAAAAGCTCTTATGCCTGCAGAAAATGATCTATAGGTAACTCAATTCTAGCCAGTTTCAAATAGATCAGGATCGCTGGATGCCTAAAATGTAAAGTTGGTCGATCTATATGTATATCAATATGTATATTGGGATCATATGAGGGGTATGTTATTATTTTAGATCTAAACAAATTTGATGAATTACCCCTAAAAGTTCCCATTAAACTAGTGCTAGTTCACACCAAACTAGTGCTAGTTAATGAAAGTTCATTCGGAAACAAAAAAAGTAAAGTCAAAATCATTTGGGGTATTCTCTCAATTTCAATAAAATGCAATCGGATGAAGTATGAGTTGGCGATCAGAACATATATGGATAGAACTTATAACGGGGTCTCGAAAACTAAGTAATTTTTGCTGGGCCCTTATCGTTTTTTTAGGTTCATTAGGATTCTTGTTGGTTGGAACTTCCAGTTTTCTTGGTAGAAATTTGATATCTTTTGTTCCGTCTCAGCAAATCATTTTTTTTCCACAGGGGATCGTGATGTCTTTCTACGGGATTGCGGGTCTCTTTATTAGTTCCTATTTGTGGTGCACAATCTCCTGGAATGTAGGTAGTGGTTATGATCGATTTGATAGAAAGGAAGGAATAGTGTGTATTTTTCGTTGGGGATTTCCTGGAAAAAATCGTCGCATATTCCTGCGATTCCTTATAAAAGATATTCAATCCGTTCGAATAGAAGTTAAAGAGGGTATTTTTGCTCGTCCTGTCCTTTATATGGATATCAGAGGCCGGGGGGCTGTTCCGTTGACTCGTACTGATGAGAATTTGACTCCACGAGAAATTGAACAAAAAGCCGCGGAATTGGCCTATTTCTTGCGCGTACCAATTGAAGTATTTTGATTTTGAGAAAGAAAAGGAACTGGGCTGAAGAACGAATGCTTTCTCAGCAGGAGGGAAAAAACGCAAGAATCCTGTTTTTTCTATAACTAAGTTTAGGATAAACAGATGCAGATAAATCATATCTTGTAAATTCTTTTTTTTCAATCGACCTTTTTATCCTTTCATTTGTGTTCTTTACTACCCAATAAATGGGTTTTCTTAATAATGATAACTGGCCTGTTTCTGTCTTGTTTTGCCGCTCATTTTTTTGACCATCACAATATCTTTCTCTCAATTAGTCTATTCTTGACTATGGGGAATCGTTGGAATTTTTTTTTGAAATATTGGATATTTTCATAGAATAAGGGGTTCTTTCGGCTATTCATCGAAAGGAGACACTTGTTTGGAATTTGATGAATTGAGATATCTGGAAACACTTGTATTATTTCTTTAGTCAAATTCGAAGTGGAGTCTTAGTCTATTTCTGTATTCTTTCTAGATTCAAAACAAAATCATAAATAAAATAGATTCATAGGTTTGATACCTTGTCTACAACTCATGTTTCAAAGGAAGGTTCGATTATATAAAGTCGACAAATGGAGTGGGTTAATTAAAAATTAACAGGCAAAAAATGGCAAAAAAGAAAGCTTTCACTCCTCTTTTGTATCTTGCATCTATAGTATTTCTGCCCTGGTGGATTTCTCTCTCATTTACTAAAAGTATGGAATCTTGGGTTATTAATTGGGCGGATATCGGCCAATCTGAAATTTTTTTGAATGATATTCAAGAAAAAAGTATTCTAGAAAAGTTCATAGAATTAGACGAAATCCTCTTCTTGGAAGAAATGATCAAGGAATACTCGGAGACATATCTACAAAAGTTTCTTATAGGAATCCACAAAGAAACGATCCAATTAATCAAGATACACAACGAGGATCGTATCCATACAATTTTACACTTCTCGACAAATATAATCTGTTTTGTTATTCTAAGTGGTTATTCGATTTTAGGTAATGAAGAACTTGTTATTCTTAACTCTTGGGCTCAGGAATTCCTATATAACTTAAGTGATACAGTAAAAGCCTTTTCGATTCTTTTATTAACTGATTTATGTATCGGATTTCATTCACCCCACGGCTGGGAACTAATGATTGGTTCTGTGTACAAAGATTTTGGATTTGGTCATAATGATCAAATTATATCTGGTCTTGTTTCCACTTTTCCGGTTATTCTCGATACTATTTTTAAATATTGGATTTTTCGTTATTTAAATCGTGTATCTCCATCACTTGTAGTTATTTATCATTCAATGAATGATTGATAAATCATCCACCAATATTAATCCAATTAGAACGTTTCTTACTTTGTAGTTCTACATAAGTATTAAAAACATTCTATTCGGGCGGTTTTCAGACTATTTTTATACTTATACTAGAGTATTCCAGTAAAATGATTCCAATAAATAGCAGAATCGTGGATAGGAAACTATACTAGCGACCTACCCAATTTATTGTAGAAATTTTCAGACCAATGATTAGACCATGCAAACTAGAAATACTTTTTCTTGGATAAAGGAACATATTACTCAATCTATTTCCGTATCGCTCATGATATATATCATAACTCGGGCACCCGTTTCAAGTGCATATCCCATTTTTGCACAGCAGGGTTATGAAAATCCACGAGAAGCGACTGGGCGTATTGTATGTGCCAATTGTCATTTAGCTAATAAGCCCGTGGATATTGAGGTTCCACAAACAGTACTTCCTGATACTGTATTTGAAGCAGTTGTTCGAATTCCTTATGATAAGCAAGTGAAACAAGTCCTTGCTAATGGTAAGAAAGGGGGTTTGAATGTGGGGGCTATTCTTATTTTACCGGAGGGGTTTGAATTAGCTCCTTCCGATCGTATTTCTCCCGAGATGAAAGAAAAGATAGGAAATTTGTCTTTTCAGAGCTATCGCCCTAATAAAAAAAATATTCTTGTAATAGGGCCTGTCCCCGGCCAGAAATATAGTGAAATCACCTTTCCTATTCTTTCCCCCGACCCCGCTACTAAGAAAGATGTTCACTTCTTAAAATATCCTATATATGTAGGAGGAAATAGGGGAAGGGGTCAGATTTATCCCGACGGAAGCAAGAGTAACAATACAGTTTATAATGCTACAGGGGCGGGCATAGTAAGCAAAATCATACGAAAAGAAAAAGGGGGATATGAAATAATCATAACAGATCCATCGGATGGACGTCAAGTGGTTGATATTATCCCTCCAGGACCAGAAGTTCTTGTTTCAGAGGGTGAATCCATCAAATTTGATCAACCATTAACGAGTAATCCTAATGTGGGTGGATTTGGTCAGGGAGATGCCGAAATAGTACTTCAAGATCCATTACGTGTCCAAGGCCTTTTGGTCTTCTTGGCATCTGTTATTTTGGCACAAATATTTTTAGTTCTTAAAAAGAAACAGTTCGAGAAGGTTCAATTAGCCGAAATGAATTTCTAGACTCGCGGATTTATCGACATCAGGTTCGTAAAAAGAACAAAATTTTTGTTGTCAATTCTATATGATCAAAAAAAATAAATTCTGAAAAACCTTTTATTTACTTGCTCTTTTTCTACGAACTTCGGGGACTCCCTTGTAGCGCACTCTTAGTCATAAC